ATTATGATGGGAGATACGGATGTCAAGAAAAGGATTCTTTTTGTACCCCCAATACATCTTGTATGTATAGTATCATAAAATGGTAGATTGTGTCCAATTTTAATCGATCTCAATTGACCCCTCGTTACTGTCCATAGGAGAAGTGATAAGTAGGGATGACAGGATTTGAACCCGCGACATTTTGTACCCAAAACAAACGCGCTACCAAGCTGCGCTACATCCCTTTCATTTGTTGTACAGTGCCATTGTAGGGAATCCATGTTTTGTTTTCCACATCACAATTTCCTCTATCTAAATAGAATTTATTTTGCCATTTCTTCTTTTTGGTTTTTTGGTTTCATTCTCATAAAGAATTATATACATACCTAACGTATAAACGTATAAAGGAATGAATATTTATCGGGAGTGCTCAGGAAGGAGGGTTCATCTTTTTCTGTTTTAGGGACAGGTAGATTTCATCTACCGGATCGTTGTATATATCCATTTTGGTTAGAGATTCCCCGTACAAATGATCTTTAACTACATATGCATCTGATCATATATGTATTACAATATACAATAAAGTCAATAAAGTTAAAGAAAAAGAAGGAGGATTTTCAATGCGAGATATAAAAACATATCTCTCCACGGCACCTGTGCTAACTACTCTATGGTTCGGGTCTTTAGCGGGTCTATTGATAGAGATCAATCGTTTATTCCCAGATGCGTTGACATTCCCCTTTTTTTCATTCTAGTTATTGACATGGGAAGGGATCAAGAAGATTAGAGATACAATAAATTCTCTGTGACTAACCCCCCCCCCTTTTTTCGGTTCTTTAGGATAGGAAAGAAAGAGTAAAGAATAAAAGTGGATTGAATCTCATCGAAACTCGGGTTCGGGTTAATATAGGGAGAACAGAAATGGAAATGTGGGTCGAGGGCAGGCTGTTCAAGATCATACAAGATACTAAATGAAATACTGGGATTGGGAATAATTGATAGTTAGAAATATTTGTATTACTTAATAATTTGATTACTCTATTGATTGCAACGAAATCTTTCATAATTGAATTGGATTTCGAGTTAGCAACTTCTCGTCTATTTATTTTTCATTCCTTTCTTCTTCGCTTCGGTTCGAATCGAAAATAGAAGAATTGAGTGAATTCAAAATCCAAAGGAGGTTCATGGCTAAGGGTAAAGATGTCAGAGTAGTAGTTATTTTGGAATGTACCAGTTGTGTCCGAAATGGTTTGAATAAAGAATCGCGGGGCATTTCCAGATATATTACTCAAAAGAATCGACACAATACACCTAGTCAATTGGACTTGAAAAAATTCTGCCCTTATTGTTACAAACATACGATTCATGGGGAGATAAAGAAATAAATCGAACGGAACGCGTGTGCCACTCTTCCAAGGAAGAGGAAGAAATTACATATACATATATAATATATACAAATCCAGTCCTATTTTGGTCGGATCCGAAATGAATGAAGAAATAGGATTTTAGAAATAAGAAATAAACCATGGATAAATCCAAGCGGCCCTTTCATAAATCCAAGCGATCTTTTCATAGGCGTTTGCCCCCAATTGGATCGGGGGATCGAATTGATTATAGAAACATGAGTTTAATTAATCAATTTATTAGTGAACAAGGAAAAATATTATCTAGACGAGTGAATAGATTAACCTTGAAACAACAACGATTAATTACTATTGCTATAAAACAAGCTCGTATTTTATCTTCGTTACCTTTTCTTAATAATGAGAAACAGTTTGAGAGAACCGGGTCGATCCCTAGAACTACTGGTCCTAGAACCAGAAATAAATAAGCCTATTCCTCAATCGAATCAAAACTCTAATTCGAACTCAGATTGAAGTTTTGTTCGAAAAAGCCGAGAGATTGTCGCGCCGTAATGTAATAATAAAAAAAAGAATGGGGGAAGAATAAATCTTTTTTTTTTTTTTTATTGAAACGTGTTCGTTCATTCCTACTACTTATCTTATCATACGAATTTCTACTATACCCTCCCGGAGTTCATTCTCCGGGGAACTCCGTTTAAAGTATTCCAGTGAATTCCTTCCAATCTCCTTATTTGATGATCGCATTGGAAATCGTGTCAAGACAATTCCTATTTGATATGGCTATTTGTGCAGGTATTTTACGATTAAGAAGCAACTGCCTCTTGTACAGATCAAGTATTAATCGACTATAACTATGGGATCCCCTATTCTCACGAGTTACTGCATTTATCCGAGTGATCCACAAACGACGAAAACTTCTCTTTCGCCTGCCTCTATCCCGATGAGTGGAAACCAAAGCTCTCATTTTCTGTTGAGTAGTAGTTCGAGTAAGTCTTGAATGAGCCCCTCGAAAGGTTGCTGCAAATAAACGAATTTTTGTTCTACGTCTCCGAGCTATATATCTTCGTCTAACTCTGGTCATTGAATCAAAAGAAACTTTGATGAATAACTAATTGATTTCTTTTCTTTCAGTCATTCTTTTCCCCTCTCCTGGTTTATTAATAACAAAACGGATTCTTCCGATGTATAAAATTAAAATAAAAATTCCAATGGCTTTTGCTACTATAACCTTCCCAACCACGATTTTTTTATTTCTTCCGGGCATTTCACCTCAAAAAAAAAAGAAATTGTACCGATATTAGGTATAAAATAAATCGTAAATGGACAAATAGTGGCTTCCATCGTTTCTATGGTTACTTCTTAAACGGCGAGGTCCTCTCTATACACCGGAGCCCCTTTCCTCATTTAATCAATGTTATTGGTAACTTGTACAGTTCACGCTTTTTGGCTCTACCGATGAATTATCGAATAATAGGTCTTTTTTCAATGGGATCTATCCATACAGTGACGGCATTTAATTATGAAGGTTGAATAGGTAGCTGACCCTGTTAGTCCGTTCTTGCAAGAGTAGGAGCATAATCTTTCTGCTTCTTAAATATCATTCCCCCGCTTAATGGATAACCATTTGCTACCAATGGGAATTGCTTTTCATCTCAAATCGAGGTGATTGGATTTGCACCAATGGAAACCATAAATTCCATACAAATAGAGGTATACGAGAGATCTTTATTTTTCGATAGTGAATGGAGTTCTTCCATTCTATTCATTGGTACGAGTCATTGATACTGTAAAAATCGTCTCATTTGTTCTAGCTCATGATCCGAACGAGTCGCACATACACCCTAGTACATGTTCCTCGACGCTGAGGACATCCTCGAAGAGCGGGGGATTTCGTGACATTTCTGATTGGCTGTCTTGTGTTTCTAATAAGTTGTTTAATAGTTGGCATGCTGAATCATATACAGAATGGGCTGGTTTAGATCGATCCTAACCGGATGATTATGAATTACTTCCATTTCATATTTTACCCAGGTAAGAAGATAAAAGATCAAATAAGGGTTCATTCAAATTATGATTCGAAATGGAATCAAAGATTTATGCGAAATCCCCGGTATTTTCGATCGCTACAAGATCAACAATGCCATAATCTTGGGCTTCTGTTGCTGACATAAAAACATCCCTTTCCATGTCTTCGGATACAACCCATAAAGGATTGCCCGTTCTTTGTACATAAACCCTTGTGAGGGTTTCGCGGAGTTTCAGTAGTTCTTCCGCTTCCAGGATAAATTCTCCTGTGGGTGCCTCATAAAAAGAACTAGCAGGTTGATGGATCATAACCCTGATGATATAACATAATGAACGATTCCTCTATCTCGCATGATTGGGCGAAGGGAAGGGATAAAGAATAACAAGCAGGGAGAAAAAGATAGAATTGAACAACCGTACAGGCATCTTTTGTGCATACGGCTCTGTAATGGAATTTTTTTTTTTCTCTTTTTTCATCGAAGAAAGAGACAAGTCGAATCTATCAGACCCAGATCGTTGAATGATCCATTTACCATCCTTCCTTTCGGAGTAATCAAAAAATACTATGATGGTTCCGTTGCTTTATATATTTATCTCGTCTGTGATTCAGCAATCCCAAAGTTTCTTTCTGATCCGATCAAATAAAAATAAGTCAAAAATGATCTTTTTTTTTTGATTTTCACACTCTTTCATAACATAAATATTGGAAAGAGACTTCTGATGTGGAAGCAAAAAGGTTTGTGACGCTGAAATGGACCCCGATACATAAGATCAAGTCGGAAATAACCTTTCTTTCATACTACTATCTCGATACATAATCTCATATTATGAAAAAAGAATAATAGTTTGCTCATATCGAACTTGAAATGCCATGCTATTATTACTTAATATTATTATTATTTTATTCATATTCCATATGACGAAGGCATAGTCTTTTTTTCTCTCAAATAAAAAAACTCATTGGCGCCAAGCGTGAGGGAATGCTAGACGTTTGGTAATTTCTCCTCCAACCAGGATGAAAGATCCCATTGAAGCGGCTAATCCCATGCATATTGTATGTACATCTGGTGGCACAAATTGCATAGTATCATAAATAGCTATTCCTGGGATTACCCATCCGCCGGGAGAATTTATAAACAAATACAGATCCCTGGTATCATCCTCTATACTGAGATATACCATGAGACCAACAAGTTGATTCGAGATCTCGCTATCAACTTCTTGGCCTAAAAAAAGTAATCTTTCTCGATGAAGTCGGTTGATTAGGACAAAATTCTATTCCTTAGGAACCGTACACGCACCTTTGGGTGCATACGGTTCAAAAAATCAAAATTGAGAAAAAAAAAAAAGAAATTGTCGATTCCAGCCCTATTTCTTTTTTCGTAGCGGGCTTTTTCTTCCACTTTTTAAGAAACATGAGTTTTGACTTGCTTCCCTATAAAATAAAAAAAGAATTCACTGAACTTATCGAGCTAACCCCTCATTGATGTATTGTTTCATCGAGATCTAAATCACGATGTAATTTTCTTGTTCCCGAATGGGCCTCTTCCACTCTTTTAGGTTTATGCTCTACTCCGGGTAAAGATCTGCCCGAATTCGATTTGCACATATAGGACAAATGATCCCAGTACCACTTCTTTTTGCTATGACTTCTTTTTTTTTTTCAATTTGTTTCATTTTCATGCCTTCCACAAAATATTCGATGTATTCATCATATTATTCCATTAATTGGCAATTTGAGATCACTCATATGGTATAAAGGAATCATTTCTGATAGGGTGGTAATCATACATGGATTACCTTGGTATTTTCTGAACGGAGCCTGTATACTTCATTTTATTGGTCCAAGCCAACCATAAATTCTTTTAATTGAGAATATTGATCCTCCAACCAAATAAATTGATCTAATTGCACTTCACGCTTCGAATTATTGATGGTTCAATCAATCTTTCTTGGGCGAAACAGAGGATATCTCGATCGGGGGAGAGAACGGGGAAATCCCATATGACCCAATATGTCTGACAAGTCACACTATACGTCAACCCAAACTGCATCTTCCTCTCCAGGACTCCGAAAAGGTACTTTTGGAACACCAATGGGCATTAAATGAAAGAAAAATGAAGTATTCTATTTCACTTTGATGTGGAAACGTAACAAACAATGGTTTATTGTGTTCATAATATTGTCGTTTATCGTATTTTATCGATAGATTGGAAGATTCATAGAGGAAGACGGAATAAAGGAAAATTCTTACGAACGGATCGTTCGAATGAGAAACAAGTATCTATACATTCGCTCACAAAAAATAGGATTAATCCCCCCATTGCGTATTGGTACTTATTGGGTATAGAATAGATCTGCTTCTCTTTGTTCCTACGAACAGAATTGTTCAATTATTACTAACGGAACAGAATAAATATTAACCCTTGTTTCGAGATAATCCAATGAAAAGGTGAGGTCCATAGCATAGTTATTTCCAATGTGATAAAGTTACATAGTATCTATTTTTTCTTTGAGAAAGGGGTATTTCCATGGGTTTGCCTTGGTATCGTGTTCATACCGTCGTATTGAATGATCCCGGTCGGCTGCTTTCTGTCCATATAATGCATACAGCTCTAGTTTCCGGTTGGGCCGGTTCGATGGCTCTATACGAATTAGCAGTTTTTGATCCTTCTGACCCCGTTCTTGATCCAATGTGGAGACAGGGTATGTTCGTTATACCCTTCATGACTCGTTTAGGAATAAACAATTCATGGGGCGGTTGGAGTATTACAGGAGGAACTATAACGAATCCGGGTATTTGGAGTTACGAAGGTGTGGCCGGGGCACATATTGTGTTTTCTGGCTTGTGCTTCTTAGCAGCTATCTGGCATTGGGTGTATTGGGACCTAGAAATATTCTGTGATGAACGTACGGGAAAACCCTCTTTGGATTTGCCCAAGATTTTTGGAATTCATTTATTTCTCTCAGGGGTGGCTTGCTTTGGGTTTGGCGCATTTCATGTAACAGGCTTGTATGGTCCTGGAATATGGGTATCCGATCCTTATGGCCTAACCGGAAAAGTACAATCTGTAAATCCAGCGTGGGGTGCGGAAGGTTTTGATCCCTTTGTTCCGGGAGGAATAGCCTCTCATCATATTGCAGCAGGTACATTGGGTATATTAGCAGGTCTATTCCATCTTAGTGTCCGCCCACCCCAACGTCTATACAAAGGATTACGTATGGGCAATATTGAAACTGTCCTTTCCAGTAGTATCGCTGCTGTCTTTTTTGCAGCTTTCGTTGTTGCTGGAACTATGTGGTATGGTTCAGCAACTACCCCGATCGAATTATTTGGTCCCACTCGTTATCAGTGGGATCAGGGATACTTCCAGCAAGAAATATATCGAAGAGTTGGCGCCAGTCTAGCCGAAAATCTGAGTTTATCGGAAGCTTGGTCTAAAATTCCCGAAAAATTAGCTTTTTATGATTACATCGGTAATAATCCGGCGAAAGGTGGATTATTCCGGGCAGGCTCAATGGACAACGGGGATGGGATAGCTGTTGGATGGTTAGGACACCCTATCTTTAGAGATAAAGAAGGGCATGAACTTTTTGTACGCCGTATGCCTACTTTTTTTGAAACATTTCCAGTAGTTTTGGTGGACGGAGACGGAATTGTGAGAGCCGATGTTCCTTTTAGAAGGGCAGAATCGAAGTATAGTGTCGAACAAGTGGGTGTAACTGTTGAGTTCTATGGTGGCGAACTCAATGGAGTCAGCTATAGCGATCCTGCTACTGTGAAAAAATATGCTAGACGTGCCCAATTGGGTGAAATTTTTGAATTAGATCGTGCTACTTTGAAATCCGATGGTGTTTTTCGGAGCAGTCCAAGGGGTTGGTTCACTTTTGGACATGCTACGTTTGCTTTGCTCTTCTTTTTCGGACACATTTGGCATGGCGCTCGAACCTTGTTCAGAGATGTTTTTGCTGGGATTGACCCAGATTTGGATGCTCAAGTGGAATTTGGAGCATTCCAAAAACTTGGAGATCCAACTACAAGGAGACAGGTAGTCTGATACAACATTGCTCCGGTATCTTTCGCCTCTATATTTGATTTTTTTGATTTGACATAAGGTACCGTAGAAATATTGATTTGAATCATCGCCTTTCTTTGCTCTTGTCCTTTCTTTATCTGGGAAATAATCCTAAATGAACAGGTGTGGAAGCTATAATTGTAAACAACGATCGAATCTATGGAAGCATTGGTTTATACATTCCTCTTAGTCTCGACTTTAGGGATAATCTTTTTCGCTATATTTTTTCGAGAACCGCCTAAGGTCCCGACTAAAAAGATGAAATGATTTTTCATTATCTTAATTGAAGTAATGAGTCCCCCATATGGGGGACTCATTACTTCAATTAGTCTCCGTGTTCCTCGAATGGATCTCTTAGTTGTTGAGAGGGTTGCCCAAAAGCGGTATATAAGGCGTACCCTGTAAAGCTTACAAGTGAACCAGATATGGAGATGGCGACTAAGGTTGCTGTTTCCATTATTAGAGAATTTCAAGACCACGATGGATCTATGCTACGATAAGATCGTTTATTTACAACGGAATAGTATACAAAGTCAACAGATCTCAACCAATGCAATAGTATTTATGGCTACACAAACCGTTGAGGGTAGTGCTAGATCTGGGCCAAGACGAACTATTACAGGGGATTTATTGAAACCATTGAATTCAGAATATGGTAAAGTGGCTCCTGGATGGGGAACCACCCCATTTATGGGTGTCGCAATGGCTCTATTTGCGATATTCCTATCTATTATTTTAGAGATTTATAATTCTTCCGTTTTACTGGATGGAATTTCAATGAATTAGGTCCATAAGAACCAGAAGCCCTAGCTTTTCAATCAAAAATGAATCACTTAGGACTCAGATTTATAGTCCATTCTGGTAGTTTGACCGTGGAATTCCGTTGTTTCGGTATTTCCGGAATATGAGTGTGCGACTTGTTATAATTGATCCTATTGATAGTACAGAGAATGGGTCTGTCATCTCGACAGAGATGGTTCTGCCTCGTCGGATATTCATCCTAGTATCTGGAGCACGGAATATATGGAATAGATCAAGAAATATTTGAACTATGATTCATACCGACTATTCAGACCTCGTGACTGGACTTCAAAAAATTTTCAAACAAAGAGGTATTTGATAAATTGAACGATTTTTCTTCCTTTAGAATCATGCTTATTTTGACCGAAGGACAAATCTTTCTCTGGATTTTTAGTCATTACATCTATGAATAAGTGATGATCAAATAGTTCTTACTCATAGAACCCTTGGTCTTAGTTTTTGGGTTTTATTGAATCATCGTGGTTCTAGTATGAATCTGAGGTTTCAATCGATTCATAGGGTCTCAACAAGAGAATTCCTATCAAAAAAAAATAGTAAACAATAGTCAATCTGCATTACGCACAAACAAAAACAACAAATCAAATAACAAATAAATAGGGGAATAGAAGATTCAAGAGGCCTGTAACGATCAACATAAAGACAGATGAGCTAACTTGATATTTTGGCATTCTCATCACAACAAAGAAGAGAGTTCGGATTTTGGTTCCTTCGTATCTTCAGAGACGATTGAATCAAGTGGATAAATAAGAAATTTAAAATTTTCTATTCCATATCCATTGTAATCAGTATTTGGGTGTTTCTGCTTGAGCCGTACGAGATGAAATTCTCATATACGGTTCTCAGAGGGGGAGTCCCCTTGGTTTACCTATCTCAATAAAGTATATGATTGGTTCGAGGAGCGTCTCGAGATTCAGGCGATTGCAGATGATATAACTAGTAAATATGTTCCTCCTCATGTCAATATATTTTATTGTCTAGGAGGGATCACACTTACTTGTTTTTTAGTACAAGTAGCTACGGGTTTTGCTATGACTTTTTACTATCGTCCGACCGTTACGGAGGCTTTTGCCTCTGTTCAATACATAATGACTGAAGCCAACTTTGGTTGGTTAATCCGATCAGTTCATCGATGGTCAGCAAGTATGATGGTCCTAATGATGATCCTACACGTATTTCGTGTGTATCTCACGGGCGGATTTAAAAAACCTCGCGAATTGACTTGGGTTACGGGTGTGGTTCTGGCTGTATTGACTGCATCGTTTGGTGTAACTGGTTATTCCTTACCCCGGGACCAAATCGGTTATTGGGCAGTAAAAATCGTGACAGGCGTACCTGAAGCTATTCCCGTAATAGGATCACCTTTAGTAGAGTTATTGCGTGGAAGTGCTAGTGTGGGTCAATCTACTTTGACCCGTTTTTATAGTTTACACACTTTTGTATTACCTCTTCTTACTGCCGTATTTATGTTAATGCATTTTCCAATGATACGTAAGCAAGGTATTTCAGGTCCTTTATAGAGAAGACAGATCATAGATATTTGTAATCGATCATATATAATTTCGGGGAGGAACAATAGTGTTTTATTGCTACAAATATGGATTATTGAAAAGAATAAGACATCTTTTTGGATATTTCTCTTCAACTAACTACGAAGTATTGTATTCTTTATTTGATACGAATAGTTGAAGTACATTCTCCGAAGAGAAGATGGATTATGGGAGTGTGTGACTTGAA